TCGGGCTCGAGGACGTAGTTATCCGATAAAAAGACCCACCTGTCATATAATTATTGTAGTGAGGGATAGCTCTAAAAAGAAAACGGATCAGGATATATATTTAGAAACAAAGGATCAATGGAAAGATCCTATAATAGAGAGATATTTGGAGAAAGAGAGAGAAAAAAAAGAGAAAGAGAGAGAAGAAAAATATGGGCAAAAAAATAAATCCCCTTGGTTTCCGACTTGGTGGGGAAAACCAAAAGCATAGATCCCTTTGGTTCGCGCAACCAAAAAATTATTCCATAGGTCTCCAGGAAGATGAAAAAATACGAGATTGTATCAAGAATTATGTACAAAAAAATAGGAGAATATCCTCGGGTTTCGAAGGAATTGCACATATAGAGATTCAAAAAAAAATCGATCTGATCCAGGTCATAATCTATATTGGATTTCCAAATTTGTTAATAGAGGGTCGAACACGAGGAATCGAAGAATTACAGATCAATGTACAAAAAGGATTTCATTCTGTGAACCGGAGACTTAACATTGCTATCACAAGAGTTGCAAAACCTTATGGACAACCTAATATTCTTGCAGAATATATAGCTCTACAATTAAAGAATAGAGTTTCCTTTCGAAAGGCAATGAAAAAAGCTATTGAATTAGCTGAACAAGCGGATACAAAAGGAATTCAAGTACAAATTGCAGGACGTATCGACGGAAAAGAAATTGCACGTGTCGAATGGATCAGAGAAGGTAGGGTTCCCCTACAAACCATTCGAGCTAAAATTGATCATTGTTCCCATACAGTTCGAACTATCTATGGGGTATTAGGCATCAAAATTTGGATATTTGTAGACGAGCAATAATGGGCCTTTCCTTGCCATTCTATCCAGTGATAGAACAAAAAACGACAAACTATTCTTTTTCCCTTCAATGAAAAATGAGCAATTCTAATTCTATAGGGTTGAATAAAAATTGGATTGATCATTTGGTAGAATTGCTATGCTTAGTGTGTGACTCGTTGGTTTTTCTTTAGAGTTGGGATTCAAAAAAAAAAGGACTGGCCCCTAACTAATAACTATAGAACTTAGAACCAGCTCATTGCTTCGTATTATCGAGATCCAAGGAACCAGTCACTATATGATGTGTCAATCATATAGTTGTAGCAACTGAAATCTTTTTTCCATAAAGGAAAAATCAATCGGATTATGGATTGTGAAGCGAAAATAGAGGGATGTGGGTAAATGGAAGGACGAGAGAAAGAGAGAAGGAGAATATCAATGGTATATGATTCCAATATGTATGGTCTATTATGAATCATCTCATAAAAGGCAGTGTGATAAAGCATCAATACTGATTCGTCCATAATTAGATGAATACGGTTCATAGGAAAAATACCAATAATAAAGAGCCTCGAGTCAATAGAGACTGAGGAGATTGACTTGGGAACGAACTTGAATTGAGGAGCTCCATTGCAGAGTTCAGGCCTAGCCATTAATGGAGAAGCTATGGGAACGACGGAACCTGTGACTGCAGAAGATTCTATTGAAAACGAATCCTAATGATTCATTGGGTGGGATGGCGGAACCAACCAGGAACCAATTGATTTATTCTGAGAGGCCATGGGTTGACCCTACGAATGAAACAAATATTGAAAGAGTAAATATTCGCCCGCGAAACCCTTATTGAATTGCAAAATTTTGGCCGATTCGGTAAAGGTCAAGGATTCGTTATAAAAATAAAGCAAAGGCATTATCTTCTATATATAGAAATATACGTCTAGCTATATATACAAGATATACAGATTCCTACGTGACAGATTCAATATCAATAAATCCCACGATTTAGTGTATTATTCAATAAATACATGTGTATCTGTAATATTATTGAATCGTTTCATTCGCGAGGAGCTGGATGAGAAGAAACTCTCATGTCCGGTTCTGTAGTAGAGATGAGGTTGAGAAACAACCATCAACTATAACCCCAAAAGAACCAGATTCCGTAAACAACATAGAGGAAGAATGAAGGGAATATCTTATCGAGGCAATCATATTTGTTTCGGTAGATATGCTCTTCAGGCACTTGAACCCGCTTGGATCACATCTAGACAAATAGAAGCAGGGCGACGAGCAATGACACGATATGCGCGCCGTGGTGGAAAAATATGGGTCCGTATATTTCCCGACAAACCCGTTACAGTAAGACCTACGGAAACCCGTATGGGTTCGGGGAAGGGATCTCCCGAATATTGGGTATCTGTTGTTAAGCCGGGTCGAATACTTTATGAAATGGGCGGAGTATCGGAAACTGTAGCCAGAGCAGCTATTAAAATAGCTGCGTGCAAAATGCCTATACGAACGCAATTCATTATTTCAGGATAGGGATGTGGAACCAAAGGGGCATTTGTGATGAAAAAAACAATCGCGGATTTCTTTATTTCTGGACAGACAATATTTCTTTCTTTTTTCCTTCGACCTTTGCATTGAAAAAACAGATTAAAAAAAAAATGATATGATTCAACCTCAGACCCATTTGAATGTAGCGGACAACAGCGGGGCTCGAGAATTGATGTGTATTCGAATCATAGGAGCTAGTAATCACCGATATGCTCATATTGGTGACGTTATTGTTGCTGTAATAAAAGAAGCAGTGCCCAATATGCCTCTCGAAAGATCAGAAGTGATCAGAGCTGTAATTGTACGTACATGTAAAGAACTCAGACGTGACAACGGTATGATAATACGATATGATGACAATGCGGCAGTTGTCATTGATCAAGAAGGAAATCCAAAAGGAACTCGGGTTTTTGGAGCGATCGCCCGAGAATTGAGACAGTTGAATTTCACTAAAATAGTCTCATTAGCTCCTGAGGTATTATAAATACTAGTAGATGAGACCATGATATAGTAGGGTATCTGAAATGGATCAATTAGTAGATTTTGTTTCACGCATATACTTTTAATAATTCATAAATAAAGAATCAAAAATTCACATAAAAAAAAACGTAACATGTTGATTATATCAAAATTAGGAGGCACCAATAATTATAGTTCGTCATGGGTAGGGACACTATTGCCGATATATTAACTTCTATAAGAAATGCCGACATGGATAAAAAAGGAACAGTTCGAATAGCATCTACTAATATGACCGAAAGCGTTGTTAAAATACTTCTACGAGAAGGTTTTATTGAAAACGTTAGGAAACATCGGGAAAACAACAAATATTTCTTGGTTTCAACCCTGCGACATAGAAGAAATAGGAAAGGAACATATAGAAATATTTTAAAGCGTATCAGCCGACCCGGTCTACGAATCTATTCCAACTATCAACGAATTCCTAGGATTTTAGGTGGAATGGGGATTGTAATTCTTTCTACTTCTAGAGGTATAATGACAGATCGAGAAGCTCGACTAGAAGGAATTGGAGGAGAAGTTTTGTGTTATATATGGTGATCCTTCTGGTATCCGAAGTTGATCCGTAACTTCCTATTTGTGAAAAAGGAGAGGAAAGACGGGTTGTTTAATATCACTCCTCCTCCATTAGTTGATACTTCAAGGGGGTTACCTGGAATGAAAGAACAAAAATTGATTCATGAAGGTTTAATTACTGAATCACTTCCCAATGGTATGTTCCGGGTTCGTTTAGATAATGAAGATCTGATTCTAGGTTATGTTTCGGGGAGGATCCGACGAAGTTTTATACGGATACTACCAGGAGATAGAGTAAAAATCGAAGTAAGTCGTTATGATTCAACCAGGGGACGTATAATTTATAGACTTCGCAACAAAGATTCAAACGATTAGGTGTAGGTGGATTTTTAAACATTCCTTTCGTGGGAATACAATTCGAGGTTCAAAATTTCAAGAGACTTATTTTCTTCCAAGGAGTAGATTCGGAATTAAGGTAAGGAATAACAAATATGAAAATAAGGGCCTCTGTTCGTAAAATTTGTGAAAAATGTCGACTGATCCGTAGGCGGGGACGAATTATAGTAATTTGTTTCAATCCGAGACATAAACAGAGACAAGGGTAATCTTTCTAAAAAGAAAAAGGGATTTTCTAAAGGACCCGATGGACAAATAAAGGATCTGTTTTGATATGAAATGGATATATCCGTATATCTCTGACTCATATTTATGAGATGATAAAATATGACAAAACCTATACCAAGAATTGGTTCACGTAGGAATGGGCGTATTGGTTCACGTAAGAGTGGGCGTAGAATACCAAAAGGAGTTATTCATGTTCAAGCGAGTTTCAACAATACCATTGTGACTGTTACAGATGTACTAGGTCAGGTGGTTTCTTGGTCCTCCGCTGGTACTTGTGGATTCAGAGGCACAAGAAGAGGGACACCATTTGCTGCTCAAACCGCAGCAGGAAATGCTATTCGTACAGTAGTGGATCAGGGTATGCAACGAGCAGAAGTCATGATAAAGGGTCCTGGTCTCGGAAGAGATGCAGCATTACGAGCTATTCGTAGAAGTGGTATACTATTAAGTTTCGTACGTGACGTAACCCCTATGCCACATAATGGATGTAGACCTCCTAAAAAAAGACGTGTGTAGAAATAAGAATTGAACGGATTTCAAGAGAAATAAATGATTCAATGATCTGAAAAAAGAATAATATTATTATGGTTCGAGAGGAAGTAGCAGTATCCACTCGGACACTACAGTGGAAGTGTGTTGAATCAAGAACAGACAGTAAGCGTCTTTATTATGGCCGTTTCATTTTGGCCCCGCTTATGAAAGGCCAAGCAGATACGATAGGTATCGCAATGCGAAGGGCTTTACTTGGAGAAATAGAAGGAACATGTATTACACGTGCAAAATCTGAAAAGGTACCACATGAATATTCTACGATAGTCGGTATTGAAGAATCAGTACATGCAATTTTAATGAATTTGAAAGAAATTGTATTGAGAAGTCATCTGTATGGAACTCGTGACGCATCCATTTGCGTCAGGGGTCCTAGATACGTAACTGCTCAAGATATCATCCCACCACCTT